GACATTCTATAAAGATAACCCAGTTTATAAAACTTCTTATCTGGACGGCAATAAAGAGAATTCAAAGTTAGAAATATTTAAAGAAGAGAAATATTTATTATGGTTTTAGATAAAGAGAAAAAATAAAAAGATACAACAAAATTTTTCAATTTTTTTATAAAAAATTGAAATTAAAAAAAGAATAAATTAATAAAAAAACTAATACAAATACTAAATACAATAACAGATACGAAGAGATACGACCGCCCCCTACATATTTGATACCCTCTCCTAAAAAGAAACTCGCAAAACCGAAGCCATTTGTAATTCCATCAATTACTCGTCTGTCAAAAAAATGAGTTAGTTCAGCCAATCCTCTTATACCCTTAGTTAAAGATTTTGTATATAAAGCATCTATATAACCACGATTATATGACCAATCATATATCACATTTAGTATTTTGTCCCACAGAACTCTATTAGTAGTTCTTTTAAGAACTGAATTAAGTAAGTTTAAATTTTGAAAAGATGAATAAATAGGCTTATATAAAAAAGTCGCTAAAAATATTCCAAAAAAAGCTATACTGAGGGAAAAACTTGCATTTATAAAAAATTCCTCCCAATTTACAGAATTATCTGAATTTTGATGTAAAAGATTTATAGACGGATTTAACAATTTAGATAATATATCTAAATCATTTCCGTCTTCATTAAATGGAATTCCTATAGTTCCGACAAACAAAGTAAGTAGGACTAATAGAAAGATGGGAAATATCATAGTATTGTCCGATTCATGAGGATAAGAGAAAGTGTTTTTAATGCGAAAACTAATAGTAGTAAGAACCGGGCTTATAATGTTTTTTACATTATCATCAATTTGATATATCTTATTCCAAAAAAAAGAAGCCCTTTCATTTTTATCCATTGCCAATAAACTTCCTAAACGCAATTTTTTTTTACTAGTTTGTGGTATTTCTTTTCCCCATAGAGATATTGAATAGAAAGAACTACTTTTTTGACCACTATAATTTTGGAATTGAACGTTTAAATGTCCCTCAAAAGTAAGTAAATAGACCCGAAACATATAAAATGCCGTTAATCCTGCTGTGGAACAAGCTATTATTGCGAAAATGGGCGAATACAACCAACTATCATTAAGAATTTCATCTTTGGACCAAAAACAAGCAAGGGGTGGAATACCACAAAGGGAAAGTGTACCCACTAAAAAAGCGGTTTTTGTAATTGGGACATACTTTTTTAAACCTCCCATAAGAACCATATTCTGACTTTTATCTGGAGAATAGCCAACAATAGATTCCATGGAATGAATAATAGATCCAGATCCTAAAAATAATAATGCTTTGGAATAGGCATGAGTAATCAAATGAAATAAAGCAGCTCGATAAGAACCCATACCTAGAGCTAACATCATATAACCGAGTTGAGACATCGTAGAATACGCTAAACTTCTTTTAATATCTTTTTGAGCCAGAGCTAAAGTAGCTCCTAATAATACTGTTACTATACCTATTAAAGATATGAAATTCATTATGTAAGGTATGATTATAAAAAGAGGAAGAAGTCGAGCTACAAGAAAAATTCCCGCTGCTACCATAGTAGCAGCGTGGATAAGAGCCGAAATCGGAGTAGGGCCTTCCATGGCATCAGGTAACCATACATGAAGAGGAAATTGGGCCGATTTAGCAACTGCACCAGCAAATAAAAGAAAGGAACACAAAGTAGCAAATAGAAAATTAACTTCATTATTATAAATCAAGTTATTGAATATTTCGAACAAATCCCGAAATTCAAAACTACCCGTTATCCAATAAAGACCCAAAATTCCTAATAATAAACCAAAATCCCCTACACGATTAGTTACAAACGCTTTTTGACAAGCAGTTGCTGCAATAGGTCGCGTGAACCAAAAACCTATTAATAGGTAAGAACACATTCCAACTAATTCCCAAAAAATATAAATTTGTATCAAATTAGAACTAGTAACTAATCCCAACATTGAAGCATTGAAAAAACTCAGATAAGCAAAAAATCTCAAATATCCTTGATCATGAGACATATAATTATCACTATAAAAAAGAACCAAAATTCCAACGGTAGTAATTAATATTAACATAATAGAAGTAAGCGGATCAATTAAGTAACCGAATTCTAAAGAAACATCATTATTAATGGTCCAAGACCATACATATTGATAAATAGAACTTCTATTTATTTGCTGAATAAATAGATAGAATGAAAACAGCATAACTATGCTTAACAATAAAATACTAGGAAAAGCCCACACACGACGGAGATTTTTTGTTGCTGTTGGAAAAAGTACAAGTCCCACTCCTATTAACATAGGAACTGGTAGTGGAATGAAAGGTATAATCCATGAATATTGATATGTATATTCCATAAAAAAAATCTTTTTATTCTTGTTTTATTCTAAATTAATTGTTTCTGATTCACCGGCTCTTATCACTTTTTTAAGTTCAATAAAAAATCAAGATATGGAATGGAAAAAATTTAATTTTCATTTTCTATTCTTAATTTTTCTCAATTTTTTTTTTTTTTTTCAATACGTCAAATATTCAAATCAAGAAGTTAAAGTTGGTGAAATGATATGAATATAACCAAGTTTCAATTACAATTTTTTTTTTATTAATTGAAATATATTCAATTAAGATTTTTAGGAAGATACAAAAAAATTTCAATTAATATTACGTATTACGATAATTTATATCTATAAAGCAAAGAAAAAGAATTAGACCAAAATATACTACTTAATCCATTACTTTATATAGCCCATAACTTGACTCTAAAGAACTATAGCCCATAACTTGACTCTAAAGAACTTTTTTTGTTCGTTTATTGATAAAATTCATGAAGGAATTCGGCAATTGTCTTTTATTGAACTAGAAGACATCTTTCATTGTAGGAAAGAATATGATATTAGAAATTGTTATGTTCATAACATAAAAAGAAAAATTACTAGATCTTTACTCCTAGTTTCATTCAAATTTTGAAATTCAAATTAGGTGTACTCGCTCCTTTGAGGTTGATCAAGTTAATAGCAAAAAAAAGTAATTTTGAATTAGGTGAGTGAGGTGGGTAAGGATCAATCTATTTACTTGTTACTTGTTTTATTACTGGTATATAGAAAATATAGCAGGACAAAAATGGACAGGGCGATCAAAAAAACAAAAAAAAAATTCTAAAGTTTTGTTTTTCCATTTTTTTGTATTCTATACAATATTAGGAAAAAAAAAAAAGAAAAATTTGAATTGTTTGACTAATAGATGTCTTTCACATCCAACTATAGAAATGAATAACTTTTTTTATTTTTCATGGCAGTTCCAAAAAAACGTACTTCTATCTCAAAAAAACATATTCGTAAAAATATTTGGAAAAAAAAGGCATATTGGGCAGCGTTGAAAGCTTTTTCATTAGCGAAGTCTCTGTCAACCGGAAATTCAAAAAGTTTTTTTGTACGACAAATAAATGATCAAACGTTAGATTAAAGAATCTAAATCTGCAAATGGCACCTTTTTTTTATATATTTTATGATTTCCGAGTGGGGATTCTTATTTTCCCCATCGGTTCACTTGTCACAATAAGAAAAAAGTTTTATTATTTTCTACATAAAAGAAGATATAAGATCTTTAGGAGAAATAAAAATTTGATTATCAAAAAAAGGATATTAAAGACTTTTATTGGAATCTTTCAATGCCTATTTATATTGAATATTGAAACGAAACCATTTTTTCTTATTAATTTGCTTATTAATTTGAATTCAATCTCGACGATTAACTAAAAATTGATTATTATTATTTCAAATACCCTACGCCGCTATGGTGAAATCGGTAGACACGCTGCTCTTAGGAAGCAGTGCTAGAGCATCTCGGTTCGAGTCCGAGTGGCGGCATGACATCTTATACAAGAGATATAATAAGTCCTATAATGAATTCAATTCTTAATTTCAATTTCATATAATTTTGTACCCCCCTTTTTTTTAATTATGATATTTTCTACTTTAGAACATATATTAACTCATATCTCCTTTTCGATCGTTTCAATTGTAATTACAATTTATTTGATAAGCTTATCAGTCGATGAAACCAGAGGACTATATGATTCGTCAGAAAAAGGGACGATAGCTACTTTTTTCTGTATAACAGGATTATTAATCACTCGTTGGATTTATTCGGGCCATTTCCCATTAAGTAATTTATATGAATCATTAATTTTTCTTTCATGGAGTTTCTGCATTCTTCATATGGTTCCATATGTTAAAAAACAGAAAAATTCTTTAAGCGCGATAACCGCGCCAACGACTATTTTTACCCAAGGCTTTGTTACTTCAGGCCTGTTAACTGAAATGCATCAATCAGAGATATTAGTACCTGCTCTCCAATCCCATTGGTTAATGATGCACGTAAGTATGATGTTATTGGGCTATGCAGCTCTTTTATGTGGATCATTATTATCAGTATCTCTCTTAGTCATTACATTTAGAAAAGTTCTAAGGATTTTTAGTCAAAACAATAATTTTTTAAATGACTCATTTTTCTTTGGAGAGATCCAATACATGAATCAAAGAAACAATGTTTTACTAAACACTTCTTTTTTTTCTTTTAGAAATTATTACAGAGCTCAACTGATTCAACAATTAGATCATTGGAGTTATCGGATTATTAGTTTAGGGTTTATCTTTTTAACAATAGGTATTCTTTCAGGAGCAGTATGGGCTAATGAGGCATGGGGATCCTATTGGAATTGGGACCCAAAAGAAACGTGGGCGTTTATTACTTGGACCATATTTGCCATTTATTTACATACTCGAACAACTAAAAATTTTGAAAGTGTCAATTCCGCAGTTGTGGCTTCTATGGGCTTTCTTATCATTTGGATATGCTATTTTGGAGTCAATTTATTAGGAATAGGGTTACATAGTTACGGTTCATTTAATTTACATTAACATATAATTAAATGAAATGAAAAAGATGCTTACGAATACAAAGTAAGAATAGAAACAAAGTAAGAATAGAAGATAAGAAATAAGCTGTCGAGAACCGTTTGAATCAAGTAGTGTAGTGATTCAAACGGTTCTCACAAAGTTCAAATCTATCTAGTTACAATTCATTTTTACTTAACTTAAAACTTAAGAGAAAAAAGACTTCTTTCGCATTGTACAATGAATAATATCCAAAATTTTATGATTGCTTTTTTATTTGTTCTTTTTTCCTGAAAACTATTGATAAATATAATTAGATATAATAGCTTCCACCTTGTCAACTGATAATGAAAGAACGAAATCCGGATAAATACCGATACCTATTATTGGTAGAAGGATAGAGATCGAAACAAATAATTCTCGCGGTCCAGAATCAAAAAAATAAGAATTTGGAACATTAAATAGCTTGTATCCATAGAACATTTGTCGTATCATGGATAATAAATAAATAGGCGTTAATATCATTCCAATTGCCATTAAAAAAGTAACTAGTACTTTTGGCATTAAAAGATATTTTTGACTTGTAATTATTCCAAAAAATACTAATAATTCTGCAACAAAACCGCTCATGCCCGGTAATGCAAGGGAAGCCATCGATAAGATATTGAACATCGTAAATATTTTTGGAAGGGGGATAGCCATTCCCCCCATTTCGTCGAGATAAAGAAGACGTATTCTATCATAACTTGTTCCTGCCAAGAAAAAAAGAGCAGCACCAATAAATCCATGAGAGATTATTTGTAAAATGGCTCCGTTGAGTCCCATATCGGTTATAGAGCCAATTCCAATAATTATGAAACCCATATGAGATATAGAGGAATAGGCTATTCTTTTTTTTAAATTACGTTGACCCGGAGATGTTGAAGCTGCATAGATTATTTGTATTGCGCCTATTGTAATCAACCAGGGAGAAAATAAGGAATGCGCGTGGGGTAATAATTCCATATTGATCCGAACCAACCCGTAGGCTCCCATTTTTAATAAAATTCCAGCTAGAAGCATACAAGTACTATAATGTGCCTCCCCGTGGGTGTCTGGTAACCATGTATGTAAGGGGATAATCGGTGATTTGACAGCAAAAGCAATAAAAAATCCAATATAAAATATTATTTCCAGTGCCGCAGAATACGATTGATTAGCTAATGTTTCAAAATTTAATGTTGGTTCATTAGAACCATATAAACCAATACCCAAAACTCCTATTAATAGAAATAGGGACCCTCCCGCAGTGTACAAAATGAACTTTGTAGCTGAATAGAGACGTTTCTTTCCCCCCCACATCGATAGAAGTAGATAAACTGGAATTAATTCTAACTCCCACATGATGAAAAAAAGTAAAAGGTCTCGAGAAGCAAATAATCCTATTTGACCGCTGTACATTGCTAACATTAGAAAATGGAATAATCTGGAATCTCGAGTAATTGGCCAAGCCGCTAAAGTAGCTAAAGTGGTAATAAATCCCGTCAGTAAAATAGGTCCTATAGAAAGTCCATCTATTCCCAATCTCCAATAAAAATCAAAAAAATCGATCCATTTATAATCCTCTGCTAATTGGGTTAATGGATCGTCCAATTGGAAATGAGAACAGAATGTATACGTTGTTAAAAGAAGCTCTAAGATACATATGCATATAGTATACCACCTAATTACTTTATTTCCTCTATGAGAGAGAAAGAAAATAAAAGAACCTGTCAATATCGGCAAAACTACAATTATTGTTAACCAAGGAAAATAATTCGTGGTAAAGACAAGATACACTTGGACAAAAAAACCCGTGCTCAAAAAATAGAAAATAAAATAATTATTCTATTTTTTGAGCACGGGTTTTTGTCGGTAAAAAAAATCAATTGTATTCAAAATGTATTTAAGTGGTTTTTTCTGGAACGTATTAATACGCTAGACCCATGCTTCGGGTTGTTTCATGCCATAAATAAACTCGAACGCTCAAAAAATCCGTTGGGCAGGCGGATTCACATCTCTTACAACCGACACAGTCTTCTGTTCTTGGAGCAGAAGCAATTTGCTTAGCTTTACAGCCATCCCAAGGTATCATTTCTAATACATCAGTTGGGCAAGCTCGGACACATTGAGTACATCCTATACAGGTATCATAAATCTTTACTGAATGTGACATTGGATCTATAACTTTTTGAATACCATAAATTTTCGATCTAGTAAACTTATAAATGAATCGTATATTAAAACACCAGATGAATCAATAATTTTACCAGAATTTTTCTAATCAATCTAATTCTGGATCGACTCATGAGATTGGGCCAAGATACTTTGATTTTTGACTTTATTTCTCAAATCTACGTATCATACATGCCGATTTAAATTCATATTAATTGAAGTTGGTGATAATTAAATTTGATGAATAGTGTAATTTTGATAATTGATATTACTTAAATTTATTCATTTTATTTATTCAATAAATTCGATTGATTGATACGAGTTGATTTTCTATTACGATAAATTGATGAAACAATAGCTAAACCAATAGC